CGATACCATAAATAAGACCTCTATTCTCATTCTCAATTATTTCAGAATTCTCATTCTCAATTATTTCAGAATTTTCATTCTCAATTATTTGAGAATTCTTAGTCTCAATCTTAGTATTTGTATTATGGTTAGGGTCGATCTTTTTCCCGGCCTCCAAATTGACTAGAAATTTTTCGAAAAACTTCCAATCAAAGTCCATATATTTTCTTTCAGGTTTTTTCTTTATAGTTTTTTTCAGAGACATAGAAACCTTGTCTAGATAATTGTCTAGAGAATTCTTGTCTAGATAAATCTTGTCTAGATAATCCTTGTAATAATCCGTTTCGTCTAGATAAAACTTGTCTAGAGGATCCTTGAAATAAACCTTGTCTTGATCAGGCTTGGGCCTGTATAGATAATCCTTGTGATAATGCTTGTCTACATAAGTATCGTCTAGATAATTTTGTAGATAAGTATTGTCTCGATAAACCTTGTCTATAAACTTCTTGTCTAGTATAGAATCCTTGAAATAAGTCTTGAAAAAAATCTCCTCTGGTATATCAAATAAGTCGATCTCTTGGCTCTTATTTACTTGTAATGGCAATTTAGAAATAGAGGAGTCCTTCTTAGTTTCAGAAGAAATGTATTTATATGCTAAAAGATCATATTTATAGTTTTTCTTAAACTTAGTTTTTTGATTTCTTACTAATGAATATACTTCAGAATCATCTTGTTTTTTGGAATGAAGTAATGGGTCTTTTTCATATGAATCTCCTTTATTTAAATCGTTATTTTGAGGCGTATGGCGTCGGTTGACTGTATTTCGCCAGCCTTGTGTGCCTACTCGCTCCCAATGAACCTTAGATAAATTGTATTGAGACTGACCTCTTAACCAGTTTTTCCATGGATTCGTTCCAAAATTTCGAAGTTTCTTATGCTTTAATTCGGAATGAAATATTCCTTGTCTTTCAAAAGAATCCTTTATTGCAGTCTTAAGAAAAAAAGACGTTCCGCGATATTGAAGAACAGATCTTAACTTATCACTAAGTAGGGTTTGTGATAATTTGTAAAATACATATGCTTGTGACAGGGAAGATAAATTTGGCAAGGAAGAAAATTTCGGAACAATCTGTGACTTCCGCTTATTTATATTTTTTATAGTCGAACTAACGGTAATTCTTTTTTGATTTGTTTCAGTATTGGAAATGTCTTTCTCAAAAATTTTTTTTGTTAAATTGATTCTAGGAATCTTAATGATACATAGAAAGATATCGAGGTATATTTTGTATATTTTTTCAATGAAAATTTTTTGAAAATAATTCCATTTACTTATTAATCGAACAGTTCTTCTTTTTACAATTTTCCAAATATTTTTTGGCGATTCTACATTATTATTTTGCTTTTTGTTGTTAGGACTATTATTTAGTCCTGGAGTTACTTTTTTTTTTTCTTTTGTAATTCTTTCTATTTCATTTTTGATTGTGCTTGTTCTATTAATCAGATCTTGTATTTTTTCTTCTGAATTTGTAGAAGCTGTAGATCGAATTTGACTAAATGATTCATTAATTATCTCATTGCTGATTATAGAATCTTTTTCTTTTTGAGTTTCACTCGATTCATCTACTCCTATCCATTTCAATCCTGTATTTTTTTTTATTATTTTCAAAATTGTGCTTTTTAGAACTAGAACCCTTTCTTTAAGCCGTTTTATGCTTTCTTTTGAGTCTCCTAGAACTCTAACAAAATTTTGCTTTATTTTTTGGTTGAAACCGCTTCTTATAAGTCGAAAGGCGCTCCCTTCCAATTTTTCTGCTGCTAATCTTTGACTTTTTTTGCCTAGTTCTTTAAAAACGGGCCCCCAAAAAATGGAAAAGGAACGGTCGGGTCGGGCACCACCCCAAGGATAGTCAGCTAGTCCCCAGAAAGACCTTATATAAGCAGAATCGTTGGTTATCCTTTGTCTATTATCCGCTGTGTGCCAAGGTTTCAACTCTAAAGGCCATAAAACTTTGACCTGAAGCCCGTATTCCCACCACTCCTCCGGAAAGTTGTTGATGGATATGACGCCTATAGCAAAACCGTCATCGTTGCATAAAAGATGAGTCTCGTTTTCCCAGTCCTTTCTATCCTCAGCCCACTCGGGCTGCTGCAAAAATAAGATACGACCAATATTTTTAGCTATTATCGCTAAAGGCAATGCAATATATTTTCTAAAATAGGAGTTAAAAATTAATATGAGACCTCTTGTTCCTAGCCCATAATAAAGCTCATCCCATGCCTCTATTCCCTCAATCCGGAATAGCTCGTCTTCGCCCGCGAGGTCTAGTTCGCTTATATCTTTTTTGATTCTTTTCACTTTTTTCCGTTCTTTCAATGCTTTGCTTTTTTTTTCGTCTATCTTCCTTTTTGTCTTCCTTTTTGTTTTTGTCTGTTCTTTCTTAGGTCCCTTAAGAGTGAAAAGGTCCCCTTTTTTGATTCCAAACCTATGCATCAAATTTTGCATTTTCAAAACAAGGGGTTTCAGTACCCTAAAAGAACGAGACAGTCTACTTTTTAAGAAGCCCAAAAAAAGAGGGGAATGCGGAAACATTTCAATCCCTCTTACAACAACTCCGTTTTTACGCCTTAGGACCTTCGCAATACCTTTGACTTCATCCTGATGCCAAAATTGGTCGCGCACCGCTCTCAAGGAGGTCCTCCACAGGTCCTTAGTCGACAACAACTCTTTATTGGTGCTGAGGCTGCCAACGTGAACATGAGCAAGGCTTTTCTCAAAGTCAATACTATAAGGGTCTCCCCCATTCTTGATCAAATCGGTCTTAACCTTCTTATTAATCACCTTAGCAATCTCCGGATCAATCTTCTTATCTTGAGAAATATCAATCTCTTTGATAATTACATTTTTAGCATCCTGCTTCATAAGAATGTCATATTTGAATCGTGTTGATATAATATCAAAGCACTCATCATCTCCCCGCTTGGTCACAAAGGGTTCGTCCAGGTCGTATGCGACCTCGCGGAGTAATACGTATGACCAGCGAGGGACTCTTTGACCGATGTGCACTCGTCCCACCCTTTCTCCCTCATGATAAGTCCTTAGTTGCTCTAGCCTTTTTAGTTTTCGCTGGTTCCAATCAATGCTTCCCCCCCCTTTTTCCCAAGGCTTAGAAAAAAATTTTGCCAAAGGATTATAATATAATTTTCCTTCTGCTCTTAGTTTTAGTGTTTTGCTTTTTAGTATCGCGAACATTCTCTCTTCATATTTTGGGGACTCGACAAGGAAACCTGGCAAAAGGGTCTCATGAATTTGATTTAGAGCAAGGATTTGCTTAAGTTTAGATTCTGTAGTTCCATCGTCGATTCTTTCACGAGATTGTGTAGTTACATTTTTTTTTCTTCGACGAGATTCTGTAGTTCCATCGTCGATTCTTTCACGAGATTGAATTGCATTTTTTTTTCTTCGACGAGATTGAATTGCATTCTGGACTTTTTCACGAGATTGAATTGCATTCTTTTTTCTTCGACGAGATTGAATTGCATTCTGGACTTTTTCACGAGATTGAATTGCATTCTTTTTTCTTCGACGAGATTGAATTGCATTCTTTTTTCTTGCACGGGATTTAATTGCATTGTAGACTTTTTCACGAAATTCACCCAATTGAAGAAGTGCCCTTTCTTCGCTTAGACGTGCTTCTTCGCGTAGACGTGCTTCTTCGCGTAGACGTGCTTCTTCGCGTAGACGTGCCTCTTCTTCGCTTTTCTCCTGTTCTTTGCTTTTCGGTGCCTTTTCTTCGCTTTTCTCCTTTTCTTCGCTTTTCTCCTTTTCTTCGCTTTTCTCCTCTTCTTCGCTTTTCTCCTCTTCTTCGCTTTTCTCCTCTTCTTCGCTTTTCTCCTCTTCTTCGCTTTTTTCCTTTTCTTCGCTTTTCTTCTTTTTTTTGGGAGCATCGATGAATTTTTTACTCAACTTTTTGATTCTTCCACGAGAGGGCCCATTCAACAAAGGATCATACCTTTTTGGTAGGCAGAGGCAGGTTTCGTTCCTTTTTTCAGTACAAACCCGAGTCCTTTTTTCGAGTATATCTAGAAAAAGAAATCCCGTGTCTAGAGCCTCAATTCTCTTTATAAACTCATTATTTAAGTTGTTTTGTCTTTGTTTGTTCTTATAAAGCCAATCTTTGTCTAGTTTATCAAAGGAGAGTCTTTCTACTGTGGACGAAGATATCATCCCTTTCGTCAGTTCCTTAAAACTAGAAAAACTAGGAGGATCTGTAAAAGATATTCTTTTTTTTCCATCACTTCGGCATGTATCAAAAAAATATTGTGAAGCTTCCTTTCTTACAGCCCCAAAAAAGTGTTGATTGCTTATGTATCGTACTGGACGAGTCCATGGAAACTGATCGAAATCGGACGCAAAAATGCCTTCCAGCGGTATGTGTGATTTTTGATCTTTTTCTTCATCCAGATCCGCTCCCCAACGCGGGGAAGGAATTTTTTGTTTGAATAGCACTTTTTTTCGTGCAGTCTCCTCTTTCTTTTCCTCTTTCTTTTCCGCTTCCTTTTCCGCTTCCTCTTCCTCCCAGTAAGTGTAAGCTTCTCGGCCTTGTCTGGCTACCCAATTTGGTTGCAGTTGTGGGGCTTGGACGCTTATCAGTGGATGTGGAAAAATGAGTAAAGGTATTCTGCCTAAATAGTAGGCACAGGTAACAAATAAGAAAATATTCACGAACCGACCCGTGTTTCTCCTCAAGTTTATTAACAGCAAGTACTGAATTTCTGACACAACCCACAGAAAGGTTCGCATAAGGAATTCAAATTCGTCCCCAAGGGACCTAACAAGGTACTGATAAATCTTCTTTTTGTATTTAGTCAATTCTGACTTAATGTACTTATTAAATTCTGACACACGGTACTGAAATTGTGAAAACCGGACCTGAAATTCTGCCCCAAGGTACTTATTAATGTACTTATTCAATGCTGACACAAGTTCCTTCTTAGAGCTACTCATAAGATAGATCCGTATC